CCTGTCGTCAATTGACAGTATGACTTAGGGCGCAATATAATTTAAGTGGTCAAATACTATTTTGGTAAAGCACCTTGAATCCACTGGATAGTAAAGGATCTTGGATCCAACGCAGAACCCTTTGTGAATGAGAGATATAAAGACGAGAAAGACCAATGAAATCAAGTTTCAAGGTTGTAATTGAATGGTAAAGTTTGATTTGATTACCATTAACCTCCAGAATAGTTAACGAGTTTTTCGGTTTGATTCACATCTCCAAAAGGTCTGAGTTATATTAAGGTAAGGTGGCCAAAGGCCCCTATGGTCCAGTGGTTACGACCTCTCTCTTTCACGGAGAAAACGAGGGTTCAAGTCCCTCTAGGGGTATACCAATACTCAAGACTATAGGAGTGGGATTTTCTATCAAGTGATCCATCTTTGTCAAGTCCTTCTAATAGTCTACTCAGTGGGACTTTGTATTTTATATAAAGTGATATGTATTTGTCAAATCTGCCTGGGAGACGAAAGGAAGTTGATTATGGAACGTCTAAAATGAATTAGGCGTTGGGTCGATGCCCGAGTGGTTAATGGGGACGGACTGTAAATTCGTTGACAATATGTCTACGCTGGTTCAAATCCAGCTCGGCCCAACAATTTGTCAATCTACTATCAGATGGTAGAACCCTCTTGTTCTTAAAAAATACCTGATACGAAAAAATACCTGATACGAGAGAATAAAAAAGAATCCAAAATTTCTGCTAGATCTCTTCTTATTTCCCTGGGATTGTAGTTCAATAGGCAAGAGCACCGCCCTGTCAAGGCGGACGTTGCGGGTTCGAGCCCCGTCAGTCCCGACGGATCCAATAAGTACATCAATTCGCCTCTCGATTTTCTGTGAAAGAAGGGACAGAGAGCATAATTGAATTCCGAAGGGGTTTCCCTTCTTTTTTTCAGGATTCTGTCGAAGAAAGAACAAACCCTAAACTAAAAAATAACTAAAATAGTGAAGTTGATAGAATATTCCATCTTTTCTCCCGCGACTCATCTTTCTCATACTTATTTGTCTTCCAAAGAAATTTAGATCATTAAAATTTAGAACCTAATTCCTCTCTTTTTCCACTTCGCTTGTATTGTTTGTTGGGTTTTTGTAGTTGGGGCGGGTGGTTAGAGTTCGTTTGATGGTTCTATAAGGAAGACCTAAGGAAGGTAGGTTATAGAAAATAAAGAAAAGAAGGATAAATAAAGTAAAGGGGTTTTTGATTGGTCCGGGAATCCCATTTTGGATTCAGTATGGATAAAAGATGTTCGTATGTTATACTATTCAATTCTCGACGACGAATTAATTTAATAGCTCAGATATTGTTATTCATGATATTGATCCGATTCAAGATCATCGATAGGTAATGCATTCATTGAATTGACAGGTGAAAGATTTATCATCTCTATGGGATTAAATCCCGAGTTATTTTGAAAAAAAAAAACGATGAGATTATGGAAGTAAATATTCTTGCATTTATTGCTACTGCACTGTTCATTTTAATTCCTACTGCTTTTCTACTTATAATTTACGTAAAAACAGCCAGTCAAAATGATTAATTACTTTAAATGAAACTTGACTTCTGAATTCTTATCAATAGTTGAAGAAATCAAATGAAAAGTATTCTATTTTTGTTTTGCGCCTTAAATGAAATCAACGGGCTATAATCGGCGGTATTCTATGAGATCCGAGAGTATGGTAAGTAAGAAATTGATTTCTTACTTATCATACTCTCTATTAGTGTTATAGTAGTGTATAAAATTGTTTCTAATAAAGTTGGTATACTATATTAGCTTCTATCTTCAATATATGTAGTTATTAATCCATATATGGAATTTACGTAGGACCCAATTCTATTTCTTTGATACATCTATTTATTCCGATGAATCTGAAATAATTGTTTTGTTTTACTGTTATAGAATACATTGATCCACTATAATCCAATGGAATTTGGAAACGAAGATATTTTGATTTGAAAATGATTTCAATTCAAATCAAAAATGCGTTGCAGAACGATCTATAAAACAATTGATACCGTTTCATTCCTCAACTAAATTAGGAGTGCTTCTAAAGTCCACTTCTTCCCCATACTACGAGTGAAAGGGAAAATGTAAAGACTACCATTAAAGCAGCCCAAGCGAGACTTACTATATCCATGTGAATTATGTCCCTTATCTCTATGATAGAATTATTCCATTATTGCTCACTAATAATAGTAGAATAAATGGTCCAGAGTCAAAAAGGGATTCTGGGCGAACACTATTGATGAACCAATCAAAAAATCCATTTCAAAAATTTCTATATGATTTATAATCGGGAAAGACTAAACACAAGTAAAATAAAAAATCAAAACTACAAAGGAATGTTACTAATGGAACATCTAGTAATAAAATAAGAGGGCACATTCCTTTTTTTCTTGCCCTTCAAAGTAAAAATAAATCAATTGCTATCTATTACAAACTTTTTCCTATTTGATCTAATCCGTACCCTTTCCCGATTGTCTCTCTGAAGGAGTTGGGAGATAGTATATTATACTTTTGACGAGAGGTTAAAAAAAAAAAAAAAAAAGAATCATTTTTTTCATGTTTTTTTCTATAAATTATCCATCTCAATCTAATAGTGATTGAATGCCTGAACACTCAGAGATTCTCGCGAGCCTATATATGTAGATTACACAGTATAGAAATAGAAAGAACTTCCCCCAACCAGTAGTTAAATTATCTCCAATCAAGACCCAATAAGTAGACATTACATTAGTAGTAGAAAGGAATCGGGAAGTCTTGCTTCGACCATTAAAATCAAACATTAAAATCAAATCTTTCTTTTCATTTTGGATTCAAAGATTTCCGATTTCCAATCTTTTACAAAATCCCCAGAACGGATGTTTAGAATCAACCAAGTATTAACAGTCCCCTTATTCTGTTCTGGCTGGGTAAAATTAGGTTGAGTTATATCAGCAGAACAGAATAAGAGATTCCGATTCGTTTGCTGATGAGGCGGCACCCGGATTTGAACTGGGGAAAAAGGATTTGCAGTCCCCCGCCTTACCACTCGGCCATGCCGCCAAAACGATACACAATAGGAGAAATTTTTACCTTTTTTGTTGGATTACTCAATTTTAGTTTATTGTACTTGCATCCCCTTTTGAATCCTTTTTCTAACTAAACTTATCAAAATTAGAAAAAAACCCTTTTCCCCTTTTGATTGTCCCTTCGATTGATTGTATAGTATCTCAAAACACACAATGCCAAAAAGCTTCCCCTCACTTTTCTATTGAAAAATCAAATGTATATTTTCACTCAAAAAAACCAAAATTTATGACAAACGGGATATTCGTTGACTGAGAATTCGTCAATGATTCTTGGATTTGAATCTAAAATTTGGTTTGCCAAACGACATAAGAAAATACAAATTGATACATACTTGATTTATCCTTTTCTTGATTTATTCTTTTGAATCAAAAATCCTTCTCAATTTCCATTATAACAAAAATGATAAGTATATGTAAACCCCAGAACGGAAATTGTTACACGGGTACTAAATTGGCTATTTAGAGTATGTTGCCTATAAATAAAAAAATGAAGGGAATTTTTTGTAACAAAAAAAGGCCCGGCTGGGTATTGACCGGGCCAGGCCAAAAAGGCACTTCGAATAAAATAAAAGCAAGAAGGTCTTCTTTTTTTATCTTTCTATTTTGATCTTTCGAGCATCTAAATGGAATTGCTAATTCTATAATAACGATAAAGAATGTGAAAGAAATACTTAATTTAATCCTTACTTGATGTGTAATGTAACATAGTAATTATCTTTTTCAATTGGGAGAGATGGCTGAGTGGACGAAAGCGGCGGATTGCTAATCCGTTGTACGAGTTATTCGTACCGAGGGTTCGAATCCCTCTCTTTCCGTTGATGACTTTCTATTTTTTTTCTAGTTAAGTGTGTGGAATAGCTAAAAGAAAATAAAAATATGAAGAAAATTGTAAAATAAAGCAAGAAAAACAATTTATTCTTCACGTCCAGGATTACGTCCTGGATCATTGGATAGGAATCCAAAGATGAAGAGAGAAACAAAGAATATTACTACTGTGTAAACGAAAAGTTTGAGAGTAAGCATTACACAACCTCCAAGATCATTTTTTGAAAAAGAAAAACGAGAGAAAAGAAAAGATAATAGATCCTCCATTTTTATATCACATATCTTATTTTGACACCAAGAAATGAATTCTAAAATAGAAAAGAATGTTCAGAAATTCAAATGAAGTTGTGAAGTTGAAATTTTTCAAAAGAGTCTTTGATTACCAGAAATCACTTTCATACCCCCAATTAGATGTTGTAAGCGACCCTAAGCTAATAAGGTATTTTGCCGGAAAGGAAAAAGGATTAAAATCGGGAAATGGAGCGAGCCGGATTTCTCACGGCTATTCGATCATTTCAATGTTTGAATTGAAGGTTCATACTGTCAGACTTATTTGATCTTATCAAATGTTATCATTTTTCTCGAATAAATCATGAATTCTACATGAATTCTATAAGATACTATTAAAGATCTTATCGAAAACTTACAGCAGCTTGCCAAACAAAGGCTAAAAGAAAAAAGAACAGGGGTATTACTGGCATAACATCTACGATTGGATTCAAAAAAGCATAGGCTTCGGGCAATTTGGCGAAGAAAAGACTACTCGGATAAAGGGCAGAATTAAGACAGATCAAACTAAAGATATTAAGCATAACAGACATTTTTTTCGTCGAGATAATTGCATTTTGATTGAGTTATTGATATAAGGAAAAATGAAGAAAGTAAGGTAGACAAAAAAATCCTTCTTTTTCCACTCAATCAAAAATCCTCCAATTCTCAAAGGAGACTAGAAGAAATCATACTTTCATACAATATCTTAATTGAATTATATGTAATGATCAATAAATTAAGTTGAATTCTAGATATACACATGTCAAAATCCTAGCAACGAATCTATAATATCTATAATAAATTCTATAAAGAAGAAAGGTTTTCTATAGATAGTTGGACTGGAATTGACGAACACTTAATACCAATATTATTCTTTATTAGTATTAGTGTCCAATAAAAATAGAAATGGGGCGTAGCCAAGCGGTAAGGCAACGGGTTTTGGTCCCGCTATTCGGAGGTTCGAATCCTTCCGTCCCAGAGCATATCCCCTGTACCCGAATACTTCTTTTTTGTTCAACAAGGTTCTGTTTCACGGTCTAATATTGGATAGAATAGTATTCCTCTTTCTTTTTTTTATTTTGAATGATTCTTTTCGGAATCATATCTGAATTTTTCACAAACTGAACTAAATCGAGTTCAAATGACATGCAAAAGTAACTAAACCCTTTTGATAAAGATAAGATGAGATGTAGAAAGATTACTTAACCTCAGGTTCAAATATGAAAATACATATAAAAGAGGAAGTGCTTAGCCTATAGGTATGTATTGTTATCAGGTATGTATTGTTATCCTATTTCAGTGACAAAAAGTCTTTCTATTTTTGTGAAAAAGGGTTTTCATACTTACTTAAAAAATGAAAATTTAAATATTTAACAATTATATTTATTTTCATTTTAAATATTTAACAATTATATTTATTTTCATTGTTCGATCTATTTAGATTATTTGCTTTACATCATTGAGAATTCCATTCGAAAAGAAAAAATGATCTTTATTATGATAATCAAATGGAGTCTTTACTGTAAAACTTGGCTCAAATCATGATATAGAAGTAAGAAACTTTTTCAAGTAGAAAGATTTGTAATGATTCTTTATGGATTGAATCTTTGGGAAGTTTTGGGAAGTTGGAATTAGTAAGTCTATCTTATTGAGTCACTTGAAGAGGCAGAGTCAAATAGAATTTATTTATTTAGAATTTCTTTATTCGTGTGATTTCTGTTAGTTATGTTATTTCTCTATTTAGATTTCTGGATATTTCTGTTAGACATTTTTTGAGATAGAGATTTATATCAAAATGTTCCATTCATACAAAAAAGCCGGGGTCTTGCTAATATTTATTCATAAAAATATTGATTATCTATGTAGCTGTAGCTAAGAAAAAAGAGAAATAACTATGTCTCTGTACCGACTGAACCAATGACTATTCATGATTCCATAATTGAATCAATTCCATACCGGTTCGAAATTAGAGGAATGTTATGGTAAAACTTCGTTTAAAACGATGTGGTAGAAAGCAACGTGCGACTTGAAGGACACGATCCGTTGTGGATTCTTATTCTTACATCCACCATTTTATATAGGAATGAAGGTGCTCTTGGCTCGACGTCGTTTTTCTATTCTACTAGAACCCTTCTTTTTTTATTGGGTTGTAATTGTAATGTAAATAGTTTGCGATGGAGCTCGAGTAGAAAGTATTGATTAATTTCTCAGGGGCAACGATCTAGGGTTAATGCCAATCAATAAATTGGAACAACTTCGTAAGTATATCTTCGATATAGAAATCGAAAGGATCCGATTCGAGCAAATTTTAAACAAATTTGAAAATCCAAAAATTTTTGTTGGAACGGCTAAAACTTTTCGATTCACGGTGTATCGTGCACGAATAAACCATCGGTATGATTCTTTGATAGAAAGAAATCACAAAAAGGGGTATGTTGCTACCATTTTGAAAGGGTTAAGAAGCACCGAAGTAATGTCTAAACCCAATGATTTAAAACCAAGATAAAGGATCCCAGAACAAGGAAACGCCACTTCAATTGTCTCACGGATCCAAATACAGAATCCAAATCTATTTTAAACGAGACGAAAAAGGGAGGGTTAAAGACCACTCAAAAAATAAAAAGATTAATATCTTTAAGATATTTTAAAGATATTTTAGAATTCTTGAACTTGAGTTATGAGTACAAATGATTTTTTTTCAGGAAGAAAGCTAAAAAAAAAAAAAAAAAAAAATGACTATGAGTTAAATTATAGACTAATTTTTTTATGGAGTCCTTTCCTATTTATTATAATTTTATCCATAGACAAAACTTCTAATCATTTTTTCTCGAGCCGTACGAGGAGAAAGCTTCTTATACGGTTCTAGGGGGGGGTTTCTTTTTCATCTACATCTATCCCGATGAGCCGTCTATCGAATCGTTGCAATTGATGTTCGATCCCGAAGAGAAGGAAGAGATCTTCGGAAAGTGGGTTTTTATGATCCTATCAAGAATCAAACTTATTTAAACGTTCCCGCTATTCTCTATTTCCTTGAAAAAGGCGCTCAGCCTACAGGAACTGTTCAGGATATTTTAAAAAAGGCAGAGGTTTTTAAGGAACTTTGCTCTAATCAAATGAAATTCAATTAAATTAAGGAAATAAAAACTAAGGATAGGATAGTGATTTCTATATCATTTTGGATATCTTTTCTATACTATGTTTTTTTATTTCCTTATTTTTTTTCTTGCTCTACTTATTTTCTTGCTATCTTCGTATCTATTTATCATTGCTTTTATAGAATCTTTTTCTAAGTAAACCTTATTTGGTGGATCCTTACAAATATAGAAAATTCTGACATTACCTGCAGTTTTCATTCGAACTCTAATACCAAGTAAGAAACAAGGAATCGAAGTTCGTTATTCGACTTATTATATATGGATTCAATACACTATTGATTGCATAAATCCTTTTTCTACTTTATCTTTATTTATTCTCCACCTAAACTAAAAATTTTAGTATATATGCATATTCAGTGCCAATCCAACACAAGTCTTTTTTTTTTCCTTTTTTTCAATTTGAGTTCTTGTACTTTTTCCATCGTATTCTTTTATTAACCTTTATATTGACAATATTGTATCGAACAAATATAATTCATCGTGATAAGCAGCTCTATTTATTTCTGTCCCATAGGTTTTAGGTTTGATTTTTTACCTGTTGATTCAAATGATGGGTTCGTTGGATTAGCGTTGCTACTCGGATTTTTGGTTGAAAAAGTGGATAACCTAGAAATAGGGGATAGTCCAGCATTTTTTACATTTCTTTCTTTTGATTTATTTCTTTTTCGGGAAATTTTTTCGTAGATTACGTAGATTTATGGTTTGATTTAATCATTTTTTTATTCTGTTTATTCTGATTGTATCTACATATCCTTTTTCTATGTGGGTTGCTAACTCAACGGTAGAGTACTCGGCTTTTAAGTGCGGCTAGGATCTTTTACACATTTAGATGAAGCGAAGGATTCGTCCATACCATCGGTAAAGTTTGGAAGACCACGACTGATCCTCAAAGGGAATGAATGGAAAAAATAGCATGTCGTATCAATTAAGAGTTCTGAGAATATTTTATTCTTTCCGGCTCAAGACAAAGCCTTCGTTTAAATTATTCAAAGGGGCAAATAGAAGTCAATTTTAAGTTGGGTCGAATTAAGAAATGGATAGGGCCCCATGGCTTCAATTAATTTCATTTTGATTATAGGGAAAGAAAAAGCAACGAGCTTCCGTTCTTAATTTGAATGATTACCCGATCTAATTAGACGTTAAAAAAATATTAGTGCCCAATACGGGAAGGCTTTCTCCCAGGAATGTATTCTTGATTTTTTAATGAATCCTAAATATTACCATCCTCCATTCCATAATGGAGAAGTATGTGTATAAGAAACAGTATATTGATAAAAAAATTTCCAAAATCAAAAGAGCGATTGGGTTGAAAAAAGTAAAGGATTTCTAATCATCTTGTTATCCTATAATGAAAACAAAGGAAAAAGATAGGATAGAGAATCTGTTGAGAATTTTATCTGTATCCGAGGTATCTATTCGGTTTGTACTATAATACCTTGTTTTGACTGTATCGCACTATGTATCATTTATAACCCCCAAAATCCTCTACCCTTAATTTAATTTAAATCAAATTTCAAATGGATAAATTCCAAAGCTATTTAGGGCTAGATAGATCTCACTACTTCTTATATCCCCTTATCTTTCAGGAGTATATTTATGTACTTGCTCATGATCATGGTTTAAATGGATCGATTTTGTTGGAAAATGCAGGTTATGACAATAAATCCAGTTTACTAATTGTGAAACGTTTAATCATTCGAATGTATCAACAGAATCATTTTATTCTTTATGTTAATGATTCTAAACAGACTCCATTTTTGGGGCACAACAAGAGTTTTTATTCGCAAGTAATGTCAGAGGTTTCTTCAACCATTATGGAAATTCCATTGTCTCTGCGATTAATATCTTCCCTAGAAAGGAAAGGGGTAGTGAAATCCGATAATTTACGATCAATTCATTCAATATTTTCTTTTTTAGAGGACAACTTTTCACATTTAAATTATGTATTAGATATACTAATACCTTACCCAGCTCATCTGGAAATCTTGGTTCAGGCTCTTCGCTATTGGATAAAAGATGCTTCCTCTTTGCATTTATTAAGATTCTTTCTTCATGAGTGTCATAATTGGGATAGTATTATTACTTCAAATTCAAAGAAAGCCAGTTCTTTTTTTTCAAAAAGAAATCACAGACTATTCTTCTTCCTATATACTTCTTATGTATGTGAATATGAATCTGGCTTCCTCTTTCTCCGTAACCAATCTTCTCACTTACGATCAATATCTTCTGGAGCCCTTATTGAACGAATATATTTCTATGGAAAAATAGAGCATTTTGCAGAAGTCTTTGCCAGGGCTTTTCAAGTTAATTTATGGTTGTTCAAAGATTCTTTCATGCATTATGTTAGGTATCAAGGAAAAGCAATTCTTGCTTCAAAAGGGACGTTTCTTTTGATGACTAAATGGAAATATTACTTTGTCAATTTCTGGAAATCTTATTTTTACCTGTGGTCTCACCCAGGAAGGATTTATATAAAAATAAACCAATTATCCAACCATTCCCTTGACTTTCTGGGTTATCGTTCAAGTGTGCGGCTAAAGCCTTCAATGGTACGCGGTCAAATGCTAGAAAATACATTTTTAATCGATAATGCTATTAAGAAGTTTGATAGTATTGTTCCAATTATGCCTCTGGTTGGATCAT